ATATATATATTTTCACAAATAAACTGCCCAAGACTCATTATTGTAGATGTTTCTTGACAATAATTGGGATGGAGAAAATACCAATTCAAATTGAAAATAATGTTACTGCATGGATCGGGGTTATAAATTTTCTCCTTTTCATCGATTAAATAATATTTCAATTTAATTACTTGAAAGGTCTGTTTTAAATTGTCAAGTTGCAAATAGTTCTTTACCAAGATCTGATTATGAGTTATTAAATGGTAAAATGAATAAACATTCGCAATTCGAATTAGAGGGACTGTTCCTAAAGGCCCCAGCGAATTCTGAATTGGAATTACAGGATCTTTTGTAATGTTAATTGATTCTTTTATCCCATTGTGTATCACATTGTGATTGTGATATTTTACATCGTTGAATGGACCCATTCGAAAACAATTGGATGATGACAAAATTATCAACGATTGGAATCCCGCATTTCTATTCAACAACGTATGAATAGTTCTTTTATTTTGATTAAGGGGTTGTTGAATTATTGCCTTGGAATAAATCAAAGAAAACGGATTTCTTTTTGTGCAATCTGATCCATTATCCGAGAACAATCCTGATCCCTCGGGATCATTCCTTTTTCCGATATATGAAAAAGTGGATTTCAGCAAGTCGATTCTTAGTAAATGTCGAATCAAACCATTTACCCTTATTTCAACAAAGGAAGCACGGGCTTCTTGACTAGAAGAACTTTTTTTGTCTTGGTCCCAATTCAATACTAAACAAGTCCGAACTAATTGAATATTTGTATCAGAAATTCCTCGAATTGGTTTACCATTTCCATAAAGGATATAATTGACAACTCGAAGTTTCACATTATCCCTTTCCTGCAACAGATCCGGAGGTAAAAGTGTTCCTAAAGTTATACCGTCCGTTATTTCATATGTGACGACAGGCCGAACCAAAACAAAATACTTTTTCTTACTAGGTGTGATCCGTTGAACATAGATCCAATTTTCCCGTTTTTTCGATTCCTTAGAATTTCGTTTTCCTGTTCTTAGTGGTATCAAAACGCCGCTATGTCGGGATATCTTATCTGTCTCTCCGGGAAAATGGATATCTCCAGAAAAGATTTTAAGTTCAATTCTTTTTTTTTTTCTCTCCACTCGGACCAACCCGGCTACGCGGCTTCTCATATTTAAAGTAATTTGTGTATCTACCCCAATGATACTATTGTTCCGTACCATTATGGAAGAAGATCCGGGTAATATATGCACTTCCTCGGGAATGAAAAAAAACCGATCGACTTTCATTTGGTATTTTAGACTAAATTCCTTGCCTCCTCGATACTCAATCAAATCCTCTTTTTTGACGATTGAATGCATTTCTAGAGTCCCATATTTAGTAATGCCCGAACTCTTTCTTCTGTATCTAGGATCGTCCAAATAAGCAAGAATACTATTTCTACGGAAAATGCCGTTGATGGGGATTTCAATCAAGATATCTGAAGGGGGCGTTAGTCCGTTCTCGCGTTCTTGAATCGATTGGAGTGGGATGATGAATCTATTTCTTCGCCTCTTTGAGAATAAATCAGAATTCTGGTAGAGAAGAGTCGGATCTACGAGATTACAACGACCAGTACATATAATTCGACTAAGGTCTGAATAATCAGGAATCCTATCTTCTTTTTTACCCGAAAAATCTGAAGTAAAGAATTTTTCTCTCAACTGATCATCCGTCCCTGAAAGGTTAAAACTCTTGACAGAACGAGAATTCGCACTCATTTGATCTTGATCCTTGTGGATCGAAAGTGAAACTAGACTGGATCCGCGTGGCTCTCCTAATAATATCCATAAATGACTTGTTTTTGGTAATAGATGAACACTGCCGTATGTAAATTCGGGTGCATGATATACATCGGTGCTCCAGTGCATTTCTCCGTCTGAGTCAGAATAAATATGTTTTCGAATCTTCTCTTTAAAATTCAAAGTGGATGTTCCCGCGCGAATCTCGGCAATCACTTGTTCTGATTCTACATATTGATCGTTTTGAACTAAAAGAAAACTTTGGGATGGAATATTTACATTATGTCGAATATCTTCACTCTCAATAGTTACATACAAGTTTATAGAACAGAGAAGGGCGGGATGCCCATGGCGTGTACGTGTCGGATGAACTAAATCCTCATTGAATTTGATTTTTCCATTAGAAGGGGCTCGCACGTGTTCTGCAGTACCCCCTGTGAATACTCCACCGGTATGAAAAGTTCTTAATGTTAATTGAGTGCCCGGTTCTCCAATTGATTGGCCTGCAATAATACCTACAGCTTCTCCCAATTCAACCAGGTCGCCATGAGTAGGACTCCGGCCATAACATAATCGACAGATCCAAGATGCACTCCTACAAGTAAAGGGAGTTCGAATAGCTATTGGTTGTGCTCGAAAGGTTATGAATCGATTTACAAGTCCAATCCCAATGTCTTGATTTCTAGTGGCAATACAGCGTGTGCCCATATATATATCATCGGCTAATA